TTTCCATAGAAATGTGTTCGCTCAAGAAAAGCTCCAGAAGATGTTAATCGTAAATAAGAAGATTGTTTACGAAGAAAAACTAATACAAATTCGCATTCAGATACATAAGAATTATATGTGAACCGAAATAGTCTTTTATTTTCTTTTGAAAAAAAAATAGAATTATTCGGAGTAATAAGACTATTCCAATTATGATATTCGTGAAGAAAGAATCGCAATAAATGTAAAGAAGGAACATCTTGGATCCAGCATTGAAGGATTTGAACCAAGATTTTCAGATGGATGGGATAAGGTATTAGTATATCTGACACATAATTTAAATGCGATAATTTGTCCTCCAAAAAGGGAAATATTGAATGAATAGATCGTAAATTCAAATTCTGAGATTTTGGTATTTTTTTTTCTTCGAGGGAAGATACTAATCGCAGCAAGAATGGAATTTCCACAATGACTGCAAAACCTTCCAATATCATCTGAGAATAAAAATGAAAATAAAAATAATTGTTGTGCCCAACGAATCGATTTTGGTTAGAATCATTAACCGAATAAATCAAATAATTCTGTTGATACATTCGAATAATTGAACGTTTCACAAGTACTGAACTAGATTTATTGTCATAACCAAAAATTTCCGTGGATTCGTAAAAAATCGAACCATTTAAACCACGATCATGAGCAAATGTGTAAATATACTCCTTAAAGAGAAGCGGATATAGAAAGTGTTGTTGCCAAGATCTATCTTTTTCTAAATATCCTTGTAATTCTTCCATTTCCATTTCTACTTGAACCAGAGGCAGGACCCATTTCATTTTTTGGGTTATCAAATGATACATAGTGCAATATGGTCAGAACAGGGTATATATTATGTATATAATTACAGTAAGAAAAAAATATATATCCCACAAACAAAGGAAACAGGGGAGTCCAATCAACAGATCTTTTTCCTCTCCTTTTCTATCCAATTGGTTTATGTTCGTTATAATTACAAGAGGGTAAAAAATCCTTTATTTTTGCAACTCGATCGCTCTTTTGACTTTGGAATAAATTCTCTTTATCAGTATACTGTTTCTTCTACACATCCGTCTCCAATCCATAATAAAGAATAATTAGGATTCATTAAAAAAAAAGAAAGAAAATCAATGGTCCACTCACAAAAGAACCCACCCTTTCCCGCATCAGGCACTAATCTATCTTTAACGTCTAATTAGATCGGGTAATCATTCAAATTAAGAACAAAAGCTCGTTGCTTTTTATTTCACCAGAATTAGAGCCATAGGGCTCTATCCATTTATTCACTAGACCCAACTGTAAATGTGAATTTTTTTTTTTTCACTTCCAAAAAGAAAAAAAATTTGTAACGATCCGGTAAGGATAAACTCAAAGTTCTACTTTAATTAAATAATAAATTAAATAATTAATAATTAAATAATAAAAAAAATAATAATATTTTATTACGACATGCTGTTTTTTCCATTCATTACCTTTGAGGATCAGTCGTGGTCTTATAGACTCTACCAATAGTCTGGACGAATCTGTTGCTTCATCCAAATGTGTAAAAGATCATAGTCGCACTTAAAAGCCGAGTACTCTACCGTTGAGTTAGCAACCCGAATAAAATAAATAGGATATGTAAATACGGTCAAAATAAAAAAATCAATTGAATTGCACTGCACGACCCCGTCAAAACATTGAACTAGAACAAATCTTTCTTTTCGATTTGTTGATCAATTAAAAACACCAAAATACCAAAATGGACAGATCAGATTAAACAACAACAGATTCCCAATAGAGATGTCAAAATTGTGACAAACCACCATTTTATTTATCAATTTTCTTTTCTTTTTCGTTAAGAAAATACATCTTGTATGCCAGTAAATCCGGTAGGGCAAACCCATCATTTGACTGAAGTGAAGGAAAGAAAAAACCAATATGGGGTGGAGATAAACGGATCTATTTATCTACGATCGAATTATATTTCTTCGATGCACCATTGTCAATATGAATCCAATGTTAAGAAAACAAATTTAAGTAAATCAAATAAGGACTTGTGTTGGATTGGCACAACATAAACATAAATAATAAATTTGGATGAAAAAAAAAATACGAAAGAGGTAAAGTAAAGAAAAAATCTCGGGTTTATTCAATCAATAGAGGTACAATAAGCAAGATTAACCCCTTGTTTGTTGGTGGATTCCCGCAACAAACAAAACAAGAAAAAAAGTAAATTAAGTATGAATACAGCAAGAAAAAGGCAAATTGTGTGTAAATAATTACACAAAGATAGATACTAGTTACCCCCCCCCCCTTTTTTTATTTATTAATTTTGTTTTTTTCCTTTAATTAACTCGAATCGAAGTTCTTTCTTGAAATAATTCTGCCTTCCTTAAAATATCACAAACAGTTCCCGTAGGTTGAGCACCTTTTTCAAGGAAATATAGAATAACAGGAACATTTAAATAAGTTTGATTCTTTATCGGATCGTAAAAACCTACTTTTCTAAGATCTCTTCCTTCTCTTCGGGATCGAACATCAATTGCAACGATTCGGTAGATGGCTCATTGGAATAGATGTAAATAAACAATGCCCCCCCTAGAAACGTATGGGAGGTTTTCTCCTCATACGGCTCGAGAAAAAAGGATTCTAAATTTCTGTATATGTATATAATGGCAAATGGATCCATAAAATCATAAATTAGACTATGATTTGAGTCGTTTTTTTATTCTTCCTTACAGAAAAAAAGAAATCTCATTCGTACTCATAACTCAAGTTGGGTAATTCTGACAGAGTTCGAAGGGAAACCCTTAGACATTTATTGAGCCGTCTCTAACCTCTTTTGTTTGTCTCATCTCGAATCTATTTTTATTCCTCATTCTGATTCAATTGTTGAGACAATTGAAAATAGTGTTTACTTGTTCCGGAATCCTTTATCTTTGCTTTGTGAAATCATTGGGTTTAGACATTACTTCGGTGATCCTTACTCCTTTCAAAAGAGCAGCAACATACCTTTTTGTTTTTTGTTATTTTTTTCTATACTATAGAAATAGAATATGAACGGTGGATTCCCTTGTGATACACTTTTGATCGAAATAGTTTTACCAATTCTGAAAAATTTTACTTTTAATTTTTCAAACTTCTTTGATTTTTCGATTTTTTTAACCTTTCGATTTATATATTGAGGATATACTTACAAAGTTGGTCTAACTTATTAATAGTTACTAACCCTAGATTCTTCCCCCCGATAAACGAATCAATCCTTTCTGCTCGAGCTCCATCATGTACTATTTACTTACAACCTAACACAAATTAGGTTCCTAACAGAGCAGAACAAACTATGTCGAGCTAAGAACATCTTCATTCCTATAGAAAATGATGGATGTAAGAATCCACAGCCGATCATGTCCTTCAAGTCGCACGTTGCTTTCTACCACATCGTTTCAAACGAAGTTTTACCATAACATTCCTCTAATTTTATTTCAAACCGGTATGTAATTGATTCAATATGGAATCATGAATAGTCATTGGCTCAACCGGTGTGTGTATACCGGTATATAATAGTACATACTTTCTATCTATCTATCTATCTATGGATAGATAAGTATTTATCCGGGGAAGGCTCGGCAAGGATCCAATTTATTTAACTCTATATTCTATCATATGAATGAAACATATTTCTAAAAAAGACGAATAAATAAGTTTGCTTAAGACTTATTTACATCTTAAAAAGATTGTTCGGGACGATCAATCATGAAGGATCCATTTTTCTCGAACAAATAAACTATAAACCTCAAAAGAAGAACCTTTAATATTAATAGATTTGCAATCCCGGAACAAAATCAATTATTAATAAAACTTTTTTATTTTATACAATACAGATTTTGTTTTACTTCAGGTTCAAGAATTTTTCTTTTCCATCAATTCCATAAAGTCAAGTAGATGCAATATACGAATTTCCCCCCAATCGCCACATTACATTGATTTACAATTATTCATTTGAACCGGATAAGATATAAGATGAACCAGATAAAATACAAAAAAATGGGGTCCAGATCAATTCGTTTTTACTATTTTTTTTTTCCCACACCTGTTTTAGAAGTTTTAAGACCAGTGATGAAATTAGTACCAAAAACTCCCTACTCTTTAGTCTCCACATAGACTGTGGAATTGGGATACCCCATTTATTTACTTTAGGCTTTTTACCCTTGGTAAGGGAATAAAGAGGCCTTTCTTTCATTCACATTTCGATTCAGAATGCTTCATGTGAGAATTGACATTTCATAGATATGGGACATAAAGTTTCCAAAAGTAACTAACTTTAAAATGAATATTGAGTAGTACGAACATATCCTGAATGTGAATGATAAACCCAGAATTTCTTTTTTGAATTAAAAAAAAAAAGATATTTATTTCCACCCACATTTGACACTTGATTACGTTTGTGAGAAACCAAATGAAAGAAAAAATATGATTCTAAGAATGATTCTTAGAATTCAGAACAAAAGATTGTTCTCGTTAACAATTTTATGTTTCATGTGGGATACAATGTGATCCCATCTTTCGTTTCTGATGGAAACGATCTGGGACGGAAGGATTCGAACCTCCGAGTAACGGGACCAAAACCCGCTGCCTTACCGCTTGGCCACGCCCCATTTCGAATTTCTATTCGACACTAATAAACATTAATATTGGTATTGGTTATTCGTCAATTCCAACCCAATAAATACATTGGGGATATATTGTTGCTAGGATTCAACACATGTAGATATAGAATCAAAAAAATGCATTGATCATTACATAGAATTCAGTTAAGATATTGTATGAAAATGGAATTCCTTGTATTCTCATTTGAGAATGGAAGGAAAGATTTTTTTTTATTTTGGAGAGTTCGAAAAAAAAAGAAAGATTTTTTGACTTGTCTTTTTTTTTTCCCTTATAAAAAAAACTCAATCAGAATAAAATTATCTAATCTACAAGAACGAAATTTTGTTATGCTTAATATCTTTAGTTTAATCTGCATCTGTCTTAATTCTATCTTTTATTCGAGTAGTTTTTTCTTCGCCAAATTGCCCGAAGCTTATGCCTTTTTAAATCCAATCGTAGATGTTATGCCTGTCATACCTGTACTTTTTTTTCTCTTAGCCTTTGTTTGGCAAGCTGCTGTAAGTTTTCGATGATTTAATACTCTGCTAAATTCATGATTTATTCGATAAATCAAAATTCGAAAAATTGATAAGACCAGATAAGTCTTACATTATGAACCCTCGATTCAAAAATCGAAATTCTTGTATATTGAATAACCACGGCGATGAATTTTGATCAACTTATTTCCTTGTTCTGACCTTACAGTGAGCAAAGACTTTATTAGGTTGCCTACAATACCTAATTATTCATATGACAAGAAATTTTTGATAACGAAGGAATCAAAATCTTATTCCAAAGAAATTCGTGAAAATGACTTTCTTTTCAAAAAACACTTCATTTTTTTGGGGGTGTCATGTCAAAACAAAATAGTGTATGTGGTAAAAAATAAGTAACCTATTCCCTTTTTCAAAAAAAAGATCTTGGAGATTGTGTAATGCTTACTCTCAAACTATTCGTTTATACAGTAGTGATATTCTTTATTTCTCTCTTCATCTTCGGATTTTTATCCAATGATCCAGGGCGTAATCCTGGACGTGAGGAATAAAAAAAAGATATTTTTAGTTTTTCCTGCTTTTTCTAAATTTTTTTTTCTTATGATTTTATCTATTCCATACATTTACCTATGATAAAATCAAGGGATCGAAATTCCTTCGAATTCGAAAGTCTTCAAGTAATAAGAAGAAGCGGAGAGAGAGGGATTCGAACCCTCGGTACGAATAACTCGTACAACGGATTAGCAATCCGCCGCTTTAGTCCACTCAGCCATCTCTCCCCATCCCCATCCCCATTTAAAAATGGAAAATTTTTTATGTGATGTGACACGTGAAGTAAAGATATATAAAAATATAAAATAGATAAATAAAAAAGTAAAACAATTAAATTATATAACATATAAATTATATAACATATATAAATAAACATTATAATATAACTTATAAGTTATATTATTATAAACTTATAAAGATATATAAAAAGAACAATAAAGTAATATATATCTATATAGGATAAATATATATATATATAAGATATATATAAGAAGAAATTTGATCAGGAATTCAATTTAGATAATGATTCGAAACGGATATCCCCAATAGAAAAATACCCTACTTCTTTTATTTTGTACGAAAGGTTTATTCCCCCGGCTTGGTTTAAGTACTGGCCGGGCCAGGCCGGTATTTCCATAGATAAAATGATTTAATAATGATTTGATATCAATCAAAAATACTTGTTGAAGTGTCATTTCTTATTATTAATACTTAATATTATATTAAGTATTAATCTTAATATTATTACTTAATATTAAACACACATATTTATAAACGTAGTTATAATATAACTCATTTATTTGTTCAAGAGACAAGCTTTATTTGAACAATTGAGATCCAATTGACCCGAATTCTTAATTCATAAGTAAGATCTGGCAGTTGAAAGAGAAGTTGAAAAAAATAAACCATGTATTATGCAGATTTCATCCTTTCTATGATCCAGCTTCAATGATTCTTTCGGACCGGGACTGTCAGTAATGACTTCGTATCAAACGAAAAGAAAAGTATAATATAACTATAACTTTTTTTATGTTATTTAAGTCTAAGTCCCCGGCGGGACGAAGCGTCAACGCTCAAATTTTCATGATTCTGATGCTATCTTGATTGCGCCTCACTCTTTTGTTCGACAAATGGTCCATTCATATACAATAATAAATATATAGCGGGTATAGTTTAGTGGTAAAAGTGTGATTCGTTCTATCAAAAACTTAAATAGTTAAGGGGTCTTTCAGTTTTTTTCATATTCCGATCAAAAACTTTATTTCTTAAAAAGGTTTAATCCTTTACCTCTCAATAGTATATTTGAGGAAGAATATACATTCTCACGATTTGTATCCAAAGGCCAATTAGAAATTGAATAAAAAAGATTGGATTATGGATATGGAGTCGCGAAGCATAATTTTTTTGGATTGGATTAACTCTTCCAATTGAATGAGTATGAATAAAGGATCTATGGATGAAGATACAAAAGTTTATTTCCAATCGTAACTAGATCTTCCATTTTTTTTGTAAAAGGGAAATTGAAGCCAAATAGCTATAAAACGATGGTTTTGGTTTACTAGAACCATCAGCATATTGTTTCAGCTCGGTGGAAACCAAATTCTTTTCCTCAGGATCCTGCGAGTGGAAATAGGGAACGAAGTAACTAGACTAAATGGATTTAGTATAATCCCCCTCCTCTAGAGGGATCATCTAGAAAGCAAGTAGCTTCGGATGGATTCATACAGAAAAGCTAACATAGATGTTATGGATCTAATTTTTCTCTTTGGGAATACATCGATCTTCTATAAAGGAGCCGAATGAAACCAAAATTTCA